GCTGGCGTAGCTTAACTAAAGCATAACACTGAAGATGTTAAGATGAACCCTAGAAAGTTCCGCAAGCATAAAAGCTTGGTCCCGGCTTTACTGTCAGCTCCAGCTTAAATTATACATGCAAGTATCCGCACCCCTGTGAGAATGCCCTCAATCCCCCACCCGAGGACGAGGAGCTGGCATCAGGCACACAGCACCAGCACTTTGCCCAAGACGCCTTGCCACGGCCACACCCCCAAGGGAACTCAGCAGTAATAAACATTAAGCCATAAGTGAAAACTTGACTTAATTAGGGCTATTTAGGGTTGGTAAAACTCGTGCCAGCCACCGCGGTTATACGAGAAACCCTAGTTGACAAATACGGCGTAAAGAGTGGTTAAGGGGTATTAAAAATAAAGTCAAACATTTTCCTAGTTGTTATAAGCATTTCGAGAACATGAAGCCCAACCACGAAAGTAACTTTACCTCCACCTGACCCCACGAAAGCTAAGAAACAAACTGGGATCAGATACCCCACTATGCTTAGCCTTAAACCTAGATATTAATTTTACAAAAATATCCGCCAGGGTACTACAAGCGCTAGCTTGAAACCCAAAGGACTTGACGGTGTCTCAGACCCACCTAGAGGAGCCTGTTCTAGAACCGATACTCCTCGTTAAACCTCACCATCCCTTGTTTCCACAGCCTATATACCGCCGTCGCAAGCTTACCCTGTGAAGGATCAACAGTAAGCAAAATGGATAATATCCAAAACGTCAGGTCGAGGTGTAGCTTACGGGATGGGAAGAAATGGGCTACATTTTCTGAACTCAGAACAAACGAACGGCATTATGAAATTAATTCCTGAAGGTGGATTTAGAAGTAAAAATCAAATAGAGAGTCATTTTGAACCAGGCTCTGAGACGCGCACACACCGCCCGTCGCCCTCCCCTATAAACCTTATATACGTAAATAACCAAAAGCCTCACAAAACGGGGAGATAAGTCGTAACATGGTAAGTGTACCGGAAGGTGTACTTGGAACATCAGAACGTGGCCGAGATAGTTAGGTGCCTCCCTTACACTGAGAATACATCCATGCAAGTTGGATCGTTCTGAGCCTAACAGCTAGCTCATCTAATTTAATTAACACCAGACAATTCATAAGTTTTACTTAACCTAAACACCCACAACTAAAACATTTTCCTGCCTTAGTATGGGCGACAGAAAAGGCATTAGAAGCAATAGAAAAAGTACCGCAAGGGAAAGCTGAAAGAGAAATGAAATAACCCATTTAAGCTCAAAAAAGCAGAGACATAACCTCGTACCTTTTGCATCATGATTTAGCTAGAACTTTTGAGCAAAGAGAAACTATAGTTCTTAACCCCGAAACCAAGTGAGCTACCCCGAGACAGCCTATTTTAGGGCCAACCCGTCTCTGTAGCAAAAGAGTGGGATGCCTAAGAAATGAATATTAGTTCAGCCTCGTACTCCCCAGCCCAAACAAACACTTCTGTTTTTCGGAATAGAGAAAACTACGAGAGTTAATCAGACGGGGTACAGCCCCTCTGATCCAGGATACAACCTGAACCAGGAGGTTAAAAGTCACACTCAACAAGATATGCCGCTTTAGTGGGCCTAAAAGCAGCCACCTACTCAGAAAGCGTTAAAGCTCAGGCAGAACAAAAATCTATTATTCTGATACTCAACTCCAAACCCCTACTATTATTAGGCCATTCTATGCCCCCATAGAAGAGATACTGCTAAAATGAGTAACAAGAAGGAAACCCCTTCTCCATGCCCACCCATATATTAGATCGGACTGCCACTAATAATTAACGAACCCAACCAAAGAGGGAAAAGTGATCAAACAACAAAACCAAGAAAACCTCACACTAACCAATCGTTAACCCCACACTGGAGGGCTTCAAGGAAAGATTAAAAGAAAGGGAAGGAACTCGGCAAACACAAGCCTCGCCTGTTTACCAAAAACATCGCCTCCTGCAAAAATCAACGTATAGGAGGTCTTGCCTGCCCAGTGACTAAGTTAAACGGCCGCGGTATTTTGACCGTGCAAAGGTAGCGCAATCACTTGTTTTTTAAATGAAGACCTGTATGAATGGTGAAACGAGGGCTTAACTGTCTCCCCTCTCTGATCAGTGAAATTGATCTACCCGTGCAGAAGCGGGTATAAATATACAAGACGAGAAGACCCTATGGAGCTTAAGACACAAAGTTAACTGCGTTAATAAGCCCTTATTAAAGGAAAAAACAAGGCAATAACTAACTAGCGTCTTCGGTTGGGGCGACCGCGGGGGAAAAAGAATCCCCCACGTGGAACTAGATATTTTTCTAAACCACGAGGCACACCTCTAAGTCACAGAACTTCTGACCAAAAGATCCGGCATTCAGCCGATCAACGGACCAAGTTACCCTAGGGATAACAGCGCAATCCCCTCCAAGAGTCCATATCGACAAGGGGGTTTACGACCTCGATGTTGGATCAGGACATCCTAATGGTGCAGCCGCTATTAAGGGTTCGTTTGTTCAACGATTAAAGTCCTACGTGATCTGAGTTCAGACCGAAGCAATTCAGGTCAGTTTCTATCTGTAAAGTTACCTCTCCTAGTACGAAAGGACCGGAAACGTGAGGCCTATATCTCAGACACGCCTTACTTCTACTTAATGAAATCAACTTAATTAGATAAAGAAGAACATAAAATACCCAAAGATAATTTGGGGTTGGGATGGCAGAGTCCGGTAACTGCAAAAGGCCTAAGCCCTTTCCTGCAGAGGTTCAAATCCTCTTCTCAACTATGCTTACAATAATCACCCATTTAATTAATCCTCTAGCATACATCGTTCCAGTCTTATTAGCAGTAGCCTTCCTGACACTAATTGAACGAAAAGTTTTAGGCTACATACAACTACGAAAAGGCCCCAACGTAGTTGGACCCTATGGCCTATTCCAGCCTATTGCAGATGGGGTCAAACTATTTATTAAAGAACCCATTCGCCCATCTACCTCATCACCATTTATATTTTTAGCAGCACCCATTCTAGCACTTACCCTAGCCATAATACTATGGTCCCCTATACCGATTCCTTACCCAGTAACAGATCTAAACCTTGGAATTCTGTTTGTACTTGCTCTTTCAAGTCTTGCAGTATACTCAATTCTAGGCTCCGGATGGGCATCAAATTCAAAATACGCACTTATTGGGGCCCTACGAGCCGTTGCACAAACCATTTCCTATGAAGTTAGCCTCGGCTTAATTCTACTATCTATTATCATATTTGTAGGAGGTTTTACCCTTCAAATATTTAATACTGCACAAGAATCTATATGACTTCTATTACCGGCCTGGCCTATAGCAGCAATATGATACGTCTCTACCCTTGCAGAAACGAACCGAGCCCCATTTGACTCTACTGAAGGCGAATCAGAGCTAGTTTCTGGCTTCAATGTGGAATATGCAGGTGGTCCATTCGCACTTTTCTTCTTAGCCGAATATGCCAATATTTTATTAATAAATACCCTATCTACTATCTTATTTCTTGGAGCCTCACATATTCCATCTTTACCAGAATTTACATCGATTAACTTAATAACCAAAGCTGCACTTCTGTCAATTTTATTCTTATGAGTCCGAGCCTCTTATCCCCGATTTCGTTATGACCAACTCATACATTTAATCTGAAAAAACTTCTTACCTATTACCCTTGCAATTGTCCTTTGACATCTTAATCTCCTAATCGCATTCGCGAGCCTTCCACCCCAACTATAACAACCCTAAAGAGCTGTGCCCGAATGCCCAGGGACCACTTTGATAGAGTGATTTATGGGGGCTAAAATCCCCCCAGCTCTTAGGAAAAAAGGACTTGAACCCTTATTTTAGAACTCAAAATTCTAAGTGCTTCCATTACACCATTTCCTAAACAAACACAGGAAGATAAGCTAAACCCAAGCTATTGGGCCCATACCCCAAAAATGAAGGTTAAATTCCCTCTCTTCCTATATGACAACAATTATCAAAGCCCTGTTATTGTCTTCAGTCGTACTAGGTACTGTAATCGCTACCGTAAGCTCTAACTGACTTATAGCCTGAATTGGACTCGAAATAAACACTTTAGCCATTATTCCACTTATAGCTAATAATCACCCCCGTACAACAGAAGCCATAACCAAATACTTCCTCGTTCAAGCCACCAGCACAGCATTACTCCTACTTGCAACCTGCCTTAACGCATATCTGGAAGGAATATGATTCATCACCTATATAAAAAACGACTACGCAACTACTATTGCTATAATAGCCCTAGCCATGAAATTAGGACTTGCACCTTTCCACTTCTGACTTCCGGAAGTAATACAAGGACTTAACTTGGCAACAGGGTTAATCTTAGCCACATGGCAAAAATTAGCACCACTTGCTTTACTACTACAAGTCTCCTATACACTTCATCCAACACTTCTCATACTAGGAGCAGTCCTATCCGTTGCCCTAGGAAGCTGAGGAGGCCTAAACCAAAGCCAACTCCGTAAAGTCCTAGCCTACTCGTCAACCGCTCACTTGGGATGAATTGTTATTACCTTACAAACTGCCCATGAAGTAGCTATAATCGTGACAGTAATTTACATTATTTCTACCCTAGGAATTTTCCTAGCACTTTCTGCTACCTCAACAACTAAAATCGGCACCCTAACCCAAATATGACCAAAAAACACGATCCTACTTACAATTTCACTCTTCTTGTTAATATCACTAGGCGGCCTCCCCCCTCTAACAGGCTTCCTACCTAAATGATGTGTTGTGGAAGAACTAGTAATACAAGAAAAACCCATAACTGCCACCATACTTGTGTTAGGATCTTTACCCGGCCTATTCTTCTATGTACGACTCGGCTACTTTGCCATCCTGACTATTTTTCCAACCACAACAAAACTTAAACTTCACTGACGCCATAAAACTAACAAAACCAAAATTATTCTAGCCACGACGTCAACCATATCCGTTATCTTTCTGCCACTCCTCCCACTAGCCAAGGCCATCTCTAATATATACTCGGCTGACACCTTTGCCTAACTCAATAACACAGAAACTTAGGTTAACTAAAACCAAGAGCCTTCAAAGCTCATAATGGGAGTTAAAATCTTCCAGCTTCTGCTCACGAATAAGACCTACAGGACTTTATCCCATATCTTCTGAATGCAACCCAGACACTTTCATTAAGCTAAGGCCTTTCTAGATGGGAAGGCCTCGATCCTACAAACTCTTAGTTAACAGCTAAGCGCTCAATCCAGCGAGCATCCACCTATCTTTCCCCGCCCCCTTTAAAAAGGCGGGGAAAGCCCCGGCAGATTCTAATCTACACTTTTGAATTTGCAATTCGATGTGCTCTTACACCACGAGGCTGGTAAGAAAAGGAGTTAAACCTTTGTTCATGGAGCTACAACCCACCGCCTAGGCACTCGGCCACCCTACCTATGGCAATCACTCGCTGATTTTTTTCGACTAATCACAAAGACATTGGCACCCTGTATTTAATGTTTGGTGCCTGAGCCGGTATGGTTGGTACAGCTCTAAGCCTTTTGATTCGGGCAGAGCTTGGACAACCCGGAACCTTATTAGGCGACGACCAAGTTTACAATGTCCTAGTCACTGCTCATGCTTTCGTTATAATTTTCTTCATAGTCATACCCGTTATAATCGGAGGCTTTGGAAATTGACTAGTTCCACTAATGATCGGTGCCCCAGACATGGCATTTCCCCGAATAAACAACATAAGTTTCTGATTACTACCTCCATCTTTCCTCCTCCTCTTAGCGTCTTCTGGCGTTGAAGCTGGTGCCGGAACAGGATGAACCGTTTACCCCCCTCTTGCTGGTAATCTAGCACATGCTGGAGCTTCTGTAGACCTAACCATTTTTTCACTTCACCTAGCTGGTGTCTCTTCAATTTTAGGGGCTATTAATTTCATTACAACTATTATTAACATGAAACCCCCAGCCATATCTCAGTACCAAACACCTTTATTTGTTTGAGCTGTCCTAGTCACAGCCGTCCTCCTTCTCCTCTCTCTCCCTGTCTTGGCGGCCGGGATTACCATGCTACTAACAGACCGAAACTTAAATACCTCATTTTTTGACCCTGCCGGAGGGGGGGATCCAATCCTTTATCAACATCTATTTTGATTCTTTGGCCACCCTGAAGTATATATTTTAATTTTACCAGGCTTCGGTATAATCTCCCATATTGTCGCCTACTATTCGGGTAAAAAGGAACCTTTTGGCTATATGGGGATGGTTTGAGCTATAATAGCAATTGGCCTCTTGGGGTTCATTGTCTGAGCCCACCACATATTTACAGTTGGAATGGACGTGGACACTCGAGCGTACTTTACCTCAGCAACAATAATTATTGCTATCCCAACAGGTGTAAAAGTTTTCAGCTGACTAGCCACCCTCCACGGGGGCTCAATCAAATGGGAGACACCACTCTTCTGAGCTCTGGGGTTTATTTTCTTATTTACTGTTGGCGGGTTAACAGGTATTGTTCTAGCCAATTCTTCCTTAGATATTGCCCTGCATGACACCTACTACGTAGTTGCACACTTCCACTATGTTTTATCAATAGGAGCTGTATTTGCTATCATGGGAGCCTTTGTTCACTGATTCCCCCTATTCTCAGGCTATACCCTACACAGCACTTGAACTAAAATCCATTTCGGTGTTATATTTATTGGTGTAAACTTAACTTTCTTCCCTCAACATTTCCTAGGGCTAGCAGGAATACCACGACGATACTCAGACTACCCTGATGCCTACGCCCTTTGAAATACGGTTTCATCTATTGGCTCCTTGATGTCCCTAATTGCTGTAATCATGTTCCTGTTTATTTTATGAGAAGCCTTCGCCGCTAAACGAGAAGTTGCATTCACTGAATTAACCTCAATAAACGTTGAATGACTTTATGGATGTCCGCCTCCTTACCACACATTTGAAAACCCTGCCTCAGTCCAAGCCCCGCTCCACGAGAAAGGAAGGAATCGAACCCCCTCATGCTGGTTTCAAGCCAACCGCATAACCATTTCTGCTTCTTTCTTCCGATGATACTAGTAAAATTGGCATTACATTGCTTTGTCAAGGCAATATTGTAGGTTAAAATCCTACGTATCTTTAGCTCCTTAGCTTATGGCACATCCCTCACAACTAGGATTCCAAGACGCGGCCTCACCTGTGATAGAAGAACTCCTCCATTTCCACGACCATGCATTAATAATTGTCTTTTTAATTAGTACATTAGTCCTTTATGTTATTATTGCTATAGTCTCTACTAAATTGACAAACAAATATATTCTGGACTCACAAGAAATTGAAATCGTATGAACCATTCTACCAGCAGTAATTTTATTCCTCATCGCTTTCCCATCCCTACGCATTCTTTATCTAATAGACGAAATTAATAATCCTCATCTAACCGTCAAAGCCCTAGGCCATCAGTGATACTGATCCTACGAGTACACAGACTATCACGACCTTAGTTTTGACTCTTATATAGTCCCAACCCAAGACTTAATGCCAGGGCAGTTTCGGCTGCTCGAAGCAGACCACCGCATAGTCGTCCCAATAAACACCCCAATCCGGATCTTAATCTCATCCGATGATGTAATTCACTCCTGAGCTGTTCCGGCTCTAGGTGTAAAAACAGATGCCATACCAGGTCGACTTAATCAAACAGCCTTTATTGCTGCACGGCCTGGGGTATATTATGGGCAGTGCTCCGAGATTTGTGGGGCTAACCATAGCTTTATACCAATTGTTGTAGAAGCTGTCCCACTAGACCACTTTGAAAATTGATCATCCCTCATACTTGATGCCTCACTAGGAAGCTGTAAGGGTCCAGCATTAGCCTTTTAAGCTGAAAGTTGGTGGCTCCCGACCACCCCTTGTGATATGCCACAACTGATTTTAAACCCCTGATTTTATATTCTCGTAGTATCATGAGCAATTTTTTTAACCATCATTCCATCTAAAATTATAAAACATTACTTCAACAACGAGCCCGAGACAACCAGTACTTATAAACCAGAGACTAACGCTTGAAACTGAACATGGCACTAGGCTTCTTTGACCAATTTTCAAGTCCTACACATTTTGGCATCCCCCTAATTATTATTGCCATACTCTTTCCATGGATCCTTTATCCATCCCCTTCAAACCGCTGACTCAACAACCGTTTAATTACACTTCAAGGACAATTTTTTAATCGCTTCACCCAGCAGCTCTTTTTACCTCTCAATCAAGGCGGCCATAAATGAGCTTTAATCTTTATGTCCCTAATAGTATTTCTACTGTCCATTAACATATTAGGATTATTACCGTATACCTTCACACCTACAACTCAACTTTCTCTTAATATGGGGCTTGCAGTTCCATTTTGATTAGCTACAGTAATTATTGGAATACGAAACCAGCCGACTGCAGCTCTAGGCCACCTCCTCCCGGAAGGCACTCCCGCCCTGTTAATCCCCACACTCATTATTATTGAAACCATCAGTTTATTTATTCGTCCTATTGCCCTAGGTGTCCGATTAACGGCTAATTTAACAGCTGGCCATCTCTTAATCCAGCTTATCGCCTCCGCAATTCCTGTTCTTATAACAACTATGGCCCCCGTGGCACTTTTAACTCTCACAGTCCTATTCCTATTAACAATTCTTGAAGTCGCAGTAGCTATAATCCAGGCATACGTCTTTGTTTTATTAGTAAGCCTTTATATACAAGAAAACGTCTATGGCCCACCAAGCACATGCATACCATATAGTAGATCCAAGCCCTTGACCCCTAACCGGCGCAGTAGCGGCTCTTTTAATGACATCAGGCCTCGCAGTCTGATTTCACTTCCACTCAATCTCACTTATAACTCTTGGCCTCATCCTCCTCCTCCTCACGATAATTCAATGATGACGTGATATCATCCGCGAAGGAACCTTTCAAGGCCACCACACCCCACCAGTCCAAAAAGGCTTGCGTTATGGAATAATTTTATTTATTACATCCGAAGTTTTCTTCTTTCTTGGATTCTTCTGAGCCTTCTACCACTCAAGCCTTGCACCAACTCCTGAATTAGGAGGATGCTGGCCCCCAACAGGAATCACCACGCTTGACCCGTTTGAAGTCCCTCTCCTTAACACCGCCGTTCTACTAGCATCTGGCGTAACTGTCACTTGAGCTCACCACAGCCTCATAGAAGGACAGCGAAAACAGGCTATTCAAGCTCTGATACTCACTATTCTCCTGGGCTTCTACTTTACTGCCCTTCAGGCCATAGAATACTACGAAGCTCCCTTTACAATTGCCGACGGTGTTTATGGCTCAACCTTCTTTGTTGCCACAGGCTTCCATGGGCTCCACGTTATTATCGGCTCAACCTTCTTAGCAATCTGCCTACTTCGACAGATCCAATATCACTTTACTTCTGAGCACCACTTTGGATTTGAAGCAGCCGCTTGATACTGACATTTTGTAGACGTCGTATGACTGTTCCTCTACGTCTCTATCTACTGATGAGGCTCATATCTTTCTAGTATATTAGTTGGTACAAGTGACTTCCAATCATTTAGTCTTGGTTAAAATCCAAGGAAAGATAATGAATTTAATTATAACCATTTTTTTAATTACAACAACCCTATCTTTAATCTTAGCCATAATTTCATTCTGACTGCCTCAAATAAACCCCGACGCAGAAAAGCTCTCCCCGTATGAGTGCGGATTTGATCCACTAGGGTCAGCTCGTCTCCCATTCTCCCTACGATTCTTCTTAATCGCCATCCTTTTCTTACTTTTTGATCTAGAGATTGCCCTTCTTCTTCCCCTACCTTGAAGTGACCAGCTGTTAAATCCCGCCTCCACCTTATTCTGAGCTGCGTTCATTTTAATTCTCCTTACCTTGGGACTCGCATATGAATGGCTTCAAGGAGGCCTAGAATGGGCCGAATAAGGAGCTAGTCCAACAAAGACCTCTGATTTCGGCTCAGAAAATTATGGTTAAACCCCATAGCTCCTCTATGTCATTAACTCAATTCAGCTTTACCTTAGCTTTCATTATAGGATTAACTGGTTTAACTTTCTACCGAACCCACCTGTTGTCAGCCTTGTTATGTCTAGAAGGAATAATACTATCCATCTTTATTGCTCTAGCCCTATGAATATTACAACTAGAATCATCTACCTTCTCCGCTGCCCCTATACTTTTACTCACCTTCTCCGCATGTGAAGCTAGCGTAGGGCTAGCCCTTCTTGTTGCCACAGCGCGTACCCACGGAACTGACCACCTTCAGAGCCTAAACCTCCTCCAATGTTAAAAATTTTAATCCCAACAATAATACTTTTCCCGACCATTTGATTGTCAAATCAAAAATGATTATGAACCACGACAGCGGTACAAAGCCTTTTTATTGCTTTAATTAGTCTTACTTGGCTAAAATGAAATTCAGAAACAGCATGAGCATTCTCCAACCCCTATATAGGCACTGATCTCCTATCTACCCCCCTTCTGATCCTAACCTGCTGACTTCTTCCCCTAATAATTTTAGCCAGCCAAAACCACATTAACCAAGAACCAATTAACCGACAACGAACCTACCTCACACTTATAGCCTCTCTACAAGCCTTTCTTATTATGGCATTTGGTGTAACTGAAATTATTCTGTTTTACGTCATATTTGAAGCTACACTAATTCCCACTTTAATTATTATTACCCGTTGAGGTAATCAGGCCGAACGCCTTAACGCAGGAACTTACTTCTTATTTTATACACTAGCCGGCTCCTTACCACTGTTAGTTGCCCTCCTAGTTCTACAACAAAATACGGGCACGCTATCAATATTAATCCTAAATTATTCTCAGACTTTAACTCTTTCTTCCTGGGGAGACAAAATTTGATGAGCCGCTTGCTTAATCGCCTTCCTTGTAAAAATGCCCCTTTATGGTGTGCACCTGTGACTTCCCAAAGCACATGTAGAAGCCCCCGTTGCCGGATCAATAGTTCTAGCAGCAGTCCTGCTAAAACTTGGAGGCTATGGTATAATTCGAATCACATCTATCCTGGACCCCCTCACTAAAGATTTAGCTTACCCCTTTATTATTTTAGCCTTATGAGGGATTATTATAACAGGCTCTATCTGCTTGCGACAAACTGACCTAAAATCATTAATCGCCTATTCCTCCGTTAGCCATATGGGCCTAGTGGTAGCAGGGATCCTTATTCAAACCCCCTGAGGACTCTCAGGGGCCATTATTTTAATAATTGCCCACGGCCTAGTGTCCTCGGCTCTTTTCTGCTTAGCCAATACAACCTATGAACGAACACACAGCCGAACCCTTATTCTTGCTCGAGGCATACAAGTCCTATTTCCTCTTACAGCTACGTGATGATTTATTGCCAACCTGGCCAATCTTGCTCTACCTCCCCTTCCAAATCTCATGGGAGAATTAATAATTATTACAGCCCTCTTCAACTGATCTTTTTGAACACTTGTTTTAACTGGTGCGGGCACCTTAATTACAGCAGCCTACTCCCTCCATCTTTTTCTTATGTCTCAACGTGGCCCAACCCCCACCCACATCATAGGCCTCTACCCATTCCACACCCGAGAACATCTATTAATAGTTATACACTTAATTCCTGTCATCCTCCTTATCGCAAAGCCGGAACTAATATGAGGATGATGCTACTGTAGATATAGTTTAAGTAAAACATTAGATTGTGGTTCTAAAAATAAGGGTTAAAGTCCCCTTATCCACCGAGAGAGGTAATGAAACAGCAAAAACTGCTAATTTTTGCACCCGTGGCTAAATTCCGCGGCTCACTCGCGCTTCTAAAGGATAACAGCTCATCCATTGGTCTTAGGAACCAAAAACTCTTGGTGCAAATCCAAGTAGCAGCTATGCACACAACACCTTTAATTTTATCATCTTCCCTCCTCCTTGCATTAGGAATTCTTCTTTATCCGCTCTTATTATCGATTACTCTTTCACCTCAAAAACTCCAACATTTCAGCACCCACGTAAAAACTGCCGTAAGCACAGCATTTTTCTTAAGCATCGTACCCCTAGTAATTTTCTTCGATCAAGGCACAGAATGTATCTTATACACCTGAAACTGAATAAATACTATAAACTTCAACATTAACATTAGCTTTAAATTTGACCACTACTCATTAATTTTTTTACCCATTGCTCTCTTTGTGACCTGGTCTATTCTAGAATTTGCATCGTGATACATACACTCAGACCCTTACAAAAACCGTTTCTTCAAGTACCTCCTTCTCTTTCTTGTAGCTATAATAATTCTAGTCACTGCCAACAACCTATTTCAACTCTTTATTGGCTGAGAAGGCGTAGGAATTATGTCCTTTCTCTTAATCGGCTGATGGTATGGTCGTGCAGATGCAAACACAGCAGCTCTACAGGCAGTTTTATATAATCGAGTCGGAGATATCGGATTAATTTTGTGTATTGCCTGAATTATAGCAAACCTTAACTCATGAGAAATTCAACAAATCTTTTTTCTCTCCAAAGACTTTAATATAACGGTTCCCCTCTTTGGTCTTATTCTCGCCGCTACCGGAAAATCAGCCCAATTTGGCCTTCACCCATGACTTCCCTCCGCCATAGAAGGTCCAACTCCAGTATCAGCTTTACTTCATTCAAGCACTATAGTAGTAGCAGGAATCTTTCTTTTAATTCGTCTTCATCCCCTACTAGAAAATAATCAGCTGGCCCTCACTAGTTGCTTATGTATTGGGGCCCTAACTACACTATTTACTGCTACCTGCGCTCTAACCCAAAATGACATCAAAAAAATTGTAGCCTTTTCCACATCAAGCCAGTTAGGATTAATAATGGTCACTATTGGCCTTAACCAGCCTCAACTAGCGTTTCTTCATATCTGTACCCACGCCTTCTTTAAAGCAATACTCTTTCTCTGTTCAGGCTCTATTATTCACAGCCTAAATGATGAACAAGACATCCGAAAAATGGGAGGCCTTCATAAACTAATACCTTTTACCTCCTCTTGCCTTACCATTGGAAGTCTTGCCCTTACAGGAACCCCTTTCCTAGCAGGATTCTTCTCAAAAGACGCAATCATTGAAGCCCTCAACACTTCCTACCTAAACGCCTGAGCCCTCGTCCTCACTATTATTGCTACTTCTTTCACCGCAGCATACAGCCTTCGACTAATTTTCTTTGTGGTTATAGGAACCCCACGATTTCTTCCACTTGCCCCTATCTCTGAAAATGACCCAGCCGTAATTAACCCTATTAAACGACTAGCCTGAGGAAGTATTATTGCAGGTATACTAATTACTCTGAACTTTATACCCCTAAAAACCCAAATCATGACCATGCCCCTCATTTATAAACTCACAGCACTGTCAGTCACAATTCTCGGACTACTCATTGCCATAGAATTAGCTATATTGACCTCTAAACAGTATAAAGCCGCTCCTACTTCCCCCCTATATTCTTTCTCTAACATACTGGGATTTTACCCATCAACAATCCACCGTCTAACGCCAAAACTTAATCTTACTTTAGGTCAACTAATTGCTACACAACTCTTAGACCAAACCTGACTTGAAAACTCAGGCCCTAAAGGAATTGCATCAACACAAACCAAAATGTCTACACTAGCCAGTGATCCCCAACAAGGAAAAATCAAAACCTACCTTACTATCCTCTTCTTAACTAATATTTTAGTCGCCTTATTAATAACATTTTAATCCGTTCGAAAAGTCCCACAACTAAACCCCCGAGTTAACTCTAACACAACAATCAAAGTTAAAAACAACCCATAACCACCTGATGAGACCATAAACCCCCCACAAGAAAATAACAGAGCAACCCCAACCACCTCAGCCCGCAACACATTTTTTCCCTTTTCATCAGAAACAAACAAGCACTCTTTTAAATCACCGCGAAAATACCAAATTGCCGCTATTAAAAATAATAACTTACCCAGCGCATCTATAATAACAGACTTATCCCCTCAACTCTTAGGGTAAGCATCCGCCGCCAAAGCTGTTGAATAAGCAAACACAACAAGTATTCCCCCTAAATAAATTAAAAATAACACTAAAGACAAGAAAGATCCACCGTATCAAACCAAAATTCCACAACCAGCCCCTGCTGCCACAACTAATCCAAGCGCAGCAAAATAAGGCGCAGGATTAGAAGCTACAGCTACTATACTAATAACTAGACTTGACAATAACAAATAAAGAAAAAAATTCATAATTCCTGCCCGGACTTTAACCGAGACCTATGGCTTGAAATACCATTGTTGTATTCAACTACAAGAACCCCTAATGGCCAACCTACGTAAAACACACCCTCTAATTAAAATTGCCAACGATGCACTAATTGACCTACCTGCCCCATCAAACATCTCAGCTTGATGAAATTTTGGCTCCCTTCTACTTCTCTGCTTAATAACACAAATTTTGACCGGACTATTTTTAGCTATACATTACACTTCCGATATTTCTCTAGCCTTCTCTTCTGTCGCCCATATCTGCCGAGACGTAAACTATGGCTGAATTATCCGAAACATACATGCTAACGGAGCATCATTTTTCTTTATTTGCATTTATTTTCACATTGGTCGAGGCCTATACTATGGCTCCTACCTCTATAAAGAAACCTGAAACATTGGCGTAATCCTTCTTCTTCTTACAATAATAACCGCATTCGTTGGATACGTCCTCCCATGAGGACAAATATCCTTTTGAGGTGCAACAGTAATTACTAATCTGCTCTCCGCTGTCCCTTATACAGGAAATGCAGCAGTGCAATGAATTTGAGGAGGCTTCTCTGTTGACAACGCCACCCTAGGCCGATTTTTTGCCTTCCACTTTATTCTCCCTTTCGCAATCGTAGCAGCAACCCTCCTGCACGCCCTCTTCCTTCATGAAACAGGCTCAAACAACCCAGTCGGCCTAAACTCAGATACTGACAAAATCTCTTTCCACCCCTACTTCTCCTATAAAGATCTCCTAGGATTTGCAATTCTCCTCATCACACTCTCGTCTTTAGCCCTGTTCTCCCCAAATCTTCTAGGAGACCCAGAAAACTTCTCCTCCGCCAACCCTCTAGTCACTCCACCACATATCAAACCCGAATGATATTTTTTATTTGCCTACGCGATCTTACGATCTTTTCCTAACAAACTAGGAGGAGTTCTAGCACTCCTATTTTCTATCCTGGTCCTTATATTGGTGCCTTTTCTACACACATCAAAACAACAAGGATCAACATTCCGGCCCCTCACTCAATTTCTATTCTGAGCCCTAGTAGCAGATGTACTAGTCTTAACATGAATTGGCGGCATACCTGTTGAACACCCTTTCATCATTATTGGTCAAATCGCATCCCTACTCTACTTCATAATTTTCCTCATTTTTAACCCGTTAGCTGGTCTTATAGAAAATAAATTATTCAATTAACCCGCTCTAGTAGCTTAGTCTCCAAAGCACCGGTTTTGTAATCCGAAGATCGGAGGTTAAACCCCTCCCTAGCGCCAGAAAAGAAAGATTCTAACCTCCACCGCCACCTCCCAAAGGTGGTATTCTAAATTAAACTATTTTCTGAACCATATATAATAGATGTAACCTTGACACCTTTGTTTTAGAAATAAATACTCTAGGGTGCTTAATAAAACATATGTACTAGTACATATTATGCTTAATATTACATATGTACTAGTACATACTATGCTTAATATTACATATGTACTAGTACATATTATGCTTAATATTACATATGTACTAGTACATATTATGCTTAATATTACATATGTACTAGTACATATTATGCTTAATATTACATATGTACTAGTACATATTATGCTTAATATTACATATGTACTAGTACATATTATGCTTAATATTACATATGTATTAGTACATATTATGCTTAATATTACATATGTATTAGTACATATTATGCTTAATATTACATATGTATTAGTACATATTATGCTTAATATTACATATGTATTAGTACATATTATGCTTAATATTACATATGTACTAGTACATGTTATGTAACATACATATTATTCTAAGACATAACTGAAATAACAATAGAAAATGTAAGAGTATAAAAACACATCAATTAATAACGAAGCAATACATAAACCATATATCGAAACTCACAAGACAATTAAAAACACCTGATAACTCGAATAATCCCCATAACTTCTTTTCAAATTTTTCTATGCAAGGACCCAACTGTTATAGGATCTCAGATAAATATGTAGTAAGAGACCACCAACCAGTTTTATTAAATGTACTCGGTCCTTGATGGGTCAGGGGCAATAATTGTGGGGGTAGCACCAAATGAACTATTACTGGCATCTGGTCCTATCAGCCCTTGAATGGTAAACACTCCCCACTCGGATAATTATATCTGGCATCTGATTAATGGTGTCAACCCAATTGTCCATGACCCACCATGCCAAGGCGTTCATTTATATGCATAGGGGTTCTCTTTTTTTTGGGTGTGTTATCTGGCATTTGGTCACTTTCTGAAGTGAATAACAATAAGATAATACATTTACTTTTGTTATATCATATTATAAGTGAATTCCTCAAAGACATAACTTAAGAATTGCATACGTTTATATCAGGTGCATACATACCCTTACTTGGCCCCAGGATCCTTAAGGTCTCCCCCCCCTTAACTAACCAAAAATTTCGCAAACCCCCCCTACCCCCCCACACAGACAATGTTTTATTTAATCCTGTCAAACCCCAAAACCAGGTAAAACTCGACTGTATGAAATATTTTAAGTCCTAATAACTTCCTAAACATATTAGACACTTTCTACTTGTACACCATCCATTTACATTGTACACCATCCATTTACATTGTACACCATCCATTTACATTGTACACCATCCATTTACATTGTACACCATCCATTTACATTGTACACCATCCATTTACATTGTACACCATCCATTTACATTGTACACCATCCATTTACATTGTACACCATCCATTTACATTGTACACCATCCATTTACATTGTACACCATCCATTTACATTGTACACCATCCATTTACATTGTACACCATCCAAACT